TGGGTTTTTAGTATATTTTAGTATTTTTGATTGCAGATCATTTGGTTTTAGCCTTGGTTAATTTTTTTAGTTTTGAAAACTTTTTTTTGGTATGTCCTTTTAACTTTTTTGCTAGATTAGTTTAATTTTAAAATTGGATGTTTGGGTTGTTCGGATTTTTTCTGGTTGTTTAAAAGATTTAGTATATTTTTCTAGTATTTTCCATTGTCTGTGGAGGGGTTGTTTTCTTTTGGCCTTTTAGTTTATTTAGAATTTTTTATTTACGATAAAGTGGTTTTTAGGTTTTTTTTATTTTTTGTTTGGTATGTTGTTTTTTTTTATTTTTTTTTGTTGTTTGTGTTGTTTTTTTTGCCTTATGGTAAGTGGGTTTTTGTTTTTGGTTTTAATGATTTTTTTAGTGTAGTTTTTACTTATAGTTTTGAGATTTGTTTGTTTTTGTTTGTCCTTTTATTAGTTTCTATTATGGTTTTTGTTTATGGTTCTTTTTATATGGTGGGTGTGTCTCGCTTGTTTTATTTTTTTTTTTTTTTGTTTGTTTTTGTTGTTAGTATAGGAGGTCTTGTTGTTTTTAGTGGTAGTGTTGTTTTAACTTTGGTTTTTTGAGATTTTTTGGGTATTAGTAGTTTTTTTTTGGTTTTGTTTTATAATAATGTTAGTTCTCGTAGTGGTGCTATAAGTACTGTTTTTATTAATCGTATTGGTGATTTTTGTATTTTTTTGTTTTTTAATGGTTTTTTTTTTTTTTCTTTGGGTATTGTTTCTTATCAGTTTTTTAGTTCTTTGTTAGTTTTTATAATATTTGTTTGTTCAGTTGTTAAGGGTGGACAGTATCCTTTTGGTGGTTGGTTGCCTAAGGCTATGGCTGCGCCTACTCCTGTTAGTTGTTTGGTTCATAGTAGGACTTTGGTTACTGCTGGTGTTATATTGATAGATTGTTATGTGTATGTTTCTTTAAATTCTGATTTTTTGTTTTTTGTTTTCTTTGTTGGTTTTTTTACTATGGTTTTTTCTGGTTTTTGTTCTTTGGTTGAACAGGATGTTAAGAAAATTGTTGCTCTTAGAACTATATCTCAGATTGGTTTTTGTTTTTTGTGTATTGGTAGTGGTTTACATTATGTTTCTTATTTGCATATGGTTGGTCATTCTTTTTTTAAGAGTTTGTTGTTTATGCAGGTTGGTTATCTTATTTTTATAAATTTGGGTCAGCAGGATTTTCGTTGTTATTCTATTTATAGTTTTTGCTCTCCTGTGTTAGTTCAATTTCAGGTTTTTTTTTCTATTGTTTGTTTATGTGGATTATTATTTACTAGTGGGTATAGTAGTAAGGAGTATTTTATGTCTCGTTTTTATTATAGTTCTTTTGGTTTTTTTTTGGTTTTTTTGTATTTTTTTGGTGTTTTTTTGACTTTTTGTTATTGTTATCGGATTTTTTGTTTATTTAGAGTTAGTTTTTCTGGGTTGGATTATATTGGTTATTCTAGTAAGTTGTTTTATTTTTCTTGTTTTTTTTTAGTTGTTTTTTCTGTTGTTTTTGTTTTTTGATTGGTTTCTGGTTTGGTTCCTTTATCTTTATCTTTTAATCGTTTTGAGTTTTTGGCTTTTTATTTTTATCTGTTTTTTATTTTTTGTTTTTTTAATTATTTTTTTCGTTATTGTGTTTTTGAGCTTAAGTCTAAGTTTTTTATGGATAGTTATTTATCTTTTGTTTATAAGTTGGTTCCTAATTTTTTTTATTTTGATTTTTTTGTTATGGGTGTTAATTATTTATTTTTTGGTGTTTTTCGTTTTTTTTCTTTTTTTTTTTTTTCTTTGTTTCGTGGTTTTTATCATGTTGGTGTTTTGGTTGTTTTTTTTTTTATGTTGTTCTTTTTGTTTTTTTAGTTGATTGTAATATTAGTATAATTCTATTATTTTTAATTTTCTATTAAAGGATTTATATTATTGGTGGGATTTTTTCAGTCTTCTAAATTGGTTTTGAGTTTTTTCTCTCCTGCTTTGTTGTTTTTGGTTTTTTTTTTTTTGTTGTTTTTTAGTTTTGTAAATTTTTGTGTTTTGGACTATGTTGTATGGTGAAGGGTTTTTGTTGTTTGTACTTTTTTTTTTGTTTTTTTATTTAAATTGGTTGGTTTTGGTTGTTTGATTAATTATTATGTTATTCAGGAGGTTTGTGGTTATTATTTTTTGGTTTTTGATAATTGAAAGTTTCAGTTTTTTATTCTAATGTTGAAATCTGGTTCTGCTCCTTTTCATTTTTGGTTGTTTAGGGTTTTGTCCGGCATGAAAGGTTGGTTTGTTTTGTGTTTTTTGACTTTACAAAAGTTGCCTTACTTTTTTGTTTTGGTTAATTTTTGTAGTGATTTTTTTTTTTGTTTTTTGTTTTTTGGTTTGTTGTTTTGTTATTTGCATTTTTTTTTGGTTCGTAGTTATTTTGATATTTTGGTTTTAAGTTCTACTGAGTCCTTTAATTGGTTGCTTTTTTTAGGTATTTTTTCTTTTAATGATTCTTTTTTTTTGGTTTTTTTTTATTATTTTGTTATATTCTTGGTTATTTCTTATGTTTATAGTTCTGGTGTTTTTAGTTTTTTTGTTTTGGAGATGGTTATGGTTTTTTTTAATGTTCCTATAAGTGTTACTTTTTTTTTGAAGATTTTGTTGTTTTTTTCTTCTGTAGTTTTTGTTGGTTTTTATTATTTGTTTTTGCTTTTTTTTATGGTTTTGATGTCTTTGAGTGTTGGTTATTTATTTTTTTTGTTTTCTATGCGTGTTTATAATGTTGGTTTTAAGTGTTATGATTATTTTTTTTATGTGTTGTTTTGTGTTGGTTTTTTTTGTTATTTGTAATGTTATATGGCTGTTTTAGTTTAATTGGAATTTGCGATTTGTAATTGTGAGGTTTTATTCAGTTTGTATTTGTTTTTTTTTGTTGTTGTTTGTTTTTTTTTTTATCCTTTTTTGTTTTTTGTTTTTTTTTCTTTTTTTGTTTTATTTGGTTTTTTTGATTTTTCTTGGCTTGGTTGTTTCTTTTTTTTTGATTCTTTTAATTATGTTGTATTGTCTTTTATGAGTGTATTTGTTTTAGGTTTTATTTGTGTTTCTGAGGTTTTGTCTGGGTTGGTTTTTTATAGCTGTTTGGTTGTTTTTTTTAGTGTTTGTTTTTTTTATTCTGGTAGTTCTTTGGTTTTGTATTTATTTTATGAGTTAACTATGGTTCCTGTTATGTTTTGTTTGTTGGGTTATGGTCGTCAGGTTGAGAAGGTTAGGGCTTGTTATTATTTGATTTTTTATACGTTGTTTTTTAGTATGCCTTATTTGTTTTTGTATAGTCGGGTTTTTTGTTTTATGAATTTTGTCTATTATGATTTTTTTATGTCTTATGAGTTTGTTTTTTTTTTAAGTTTTTGTTTTTTAGTTAAATTTCCTGTTTATTTTGTACATGTTTGATTGCCTAAGGTTCATGTGGAGGCTCCTACTAGTACTAGTATGGTGTTGGCTGGTATTATGTTGAAGTTGGGTGGTGTAGGTGTTTTTCGTATTGGTAAGTTGATGAATTTTTATGGTTTGGAGTTGTTTGTTTTTTTTTCTTTGGTTGGAATGGTGTTTTGTTCTTTTATTTGTATGGTTCAGAGTGATTGTAAGTCTTTGGCTGCTTATTCTTCTATTTGTCATATGGGTTTTGTTTTGTTGTCTGAGGTTAGTATGATTTGTTATGGTAAGTCTATGGCTTTGGTTATGATGTTGGCTCATGGTTATACTTCTGTTTTGATGTTTTATTTTATTGGAGAGTTTTATCATGTTGCTGGTAGTCGTTTGATTTATTATTTACGTGGTTGTTTTAATGTTAGGTTGATTTTTTGTTTTTTTTTTTGTTTGACTATGGTTTCTAACTTTGGTTTTCCTGTTTCTGTTAATTTTTTTTCTGAGTATGTAGTTTTGAATTGATATAGTTCTGTTTGTTGTTTTGTGGTTTTTTTTTTTTTTTTTTATTATCTTGTTTCTTTTTATTATTCTGTTTATTTGTTAGTTTGTTTTATTTTTGGTGGTGGGGTTGTTTTTTTTTTTGATGGTCGTTTTGTTGTTTGTTTACCTTTGGTTTTTATGATGTATAATTTTTTTTGGTTTGTTTTTGTTATTTAATATGGGTATTTTTTGTGGAATGACTTTTGGAAATTTTTTTAAGGAGAGTATTTTTAATACTGTTAATCATAAAATTATTGGTATTTATTATATTGTTTTGGGTTATTGGGCTGGATTAGGTGGTTCTGTTTTGTCTATAATTATTCGTTTTGAGTTGTCTAGTCCAGGTGGTTATTTATTTTTTGGTAATGGTCAGGTGTATAATTCTGTTTTGACTATGCATGGTATTTTGATGATTTTTTTTATGGTTATGCCTATTTTAATTGGTGGTTTTGGTAATTGGATGTTGCCTGTTATGATTGGTTCTCCTGAGATGGCTTTTCCTCGTGTTAATGCTTTGTCTTTTTGGCTAACTTTTATGGCTTTGTTTTTAGTTTATCAGTCTTTTTTTATTGGTGGTGGATCTGGTAGTAGTTGGACTTTATATCCTCCTTTAAGTGTTGAGGGTCAACCTGAGTTTTCTTTGGATGTTATAATTCTTGGTTTGCATACTGTTGGCATTGGTTCTTTACTTGGTTCTATTAATTTTATGGTTACTGTTCAAAATATGCGTTGTACTGCTGTTACTTTGGATCAGGTTAGGATGTTTGTTTGGACTATTTATTTGACTTCTTTTTTGTTGGTTTTGTCTGTTCCTGTTTTGGCTGGTTCTTTATTATTTTTGTTGTTGGATCGTAATTTTAATACTTCGTTTTATGATGTTAAGAATGGTGGTAACCCTTTGTTGTATCAGCATTTGTTTTGGTTTTTTGGACATCCTGAGGTTTATGTTATTATTCTTCCTGTTTTTGGTATTATTAGTGAGTCTATTTTATTTTTGACTGATAAGGATCGTCTGTTTGGTCAGACTAGTATGACTTTTGCTTCTATTTGGATTGCTGTTTTAGGTACTTCCGTTTGGGGTCATCATATGTATACTGCTGGTTTGGATGTTGATACTCGTACTTATTTTAGTGCTGCTACTATGATTATTGCTATTCCTAGGGCTGTTAAGATTTTTAATTGGTTAGGTACTTTGTTTGGTTCTAATCAAAAGATTCAGCCTTTGTGGTGTTGATCTTATAGTTTTATTTTTCTTTTTACTGTTGGTGGTTTAAGTGGTATTGTTTTAAGTGCTGCTAGTTTGGATGTTGTTTTGCATGATACTTATTATGTTGTAGCTCATTTTCATTATACTTTAAGTTTGGGTGCTGTTTATGGTATTTTTTGTGGTTTTTGTTTGTGGTTACCTTATGTTTTTGGGGTTTCTTTTGATGGTTTGTTAATGATGTCTGTTTTTGTTTGTTTTTTTTTTGGTACTAATATAACTTTTTTTCCTATGCATTTTGCTGGTATGCAGGGTATGCCTCGTAAGATTTTGGATTATCCTGATTGTTATTCTATATTTCAAATTGTTTCTTCTTTTGGTTCTGTTATTACTTTTATTGGTTTTGTTTTGTTTAATTATTTAGTTTTTGATTTTGTTTTGTTTTCTCGTTTATTGGGTGTTTCTTTTTATAATTGGCATAGTCCTGCTTATGTGTTGAATGTTCCCCCTTTGTTGGATTCTTTTGTTGATGAGTTTGTTAACGTGGGTTTGCATTGGTTGGTAGTTGTTAAGGATGCTCCTTCTTATAGTTATCGTCGTGTTGGTTATGGTTATTATAGTAAGTAGTTGTAGATTTAGGTTAAATTTAAACTTTTGGTTTTCAAAACTAAGGATTTTTTCTATTAAGATCATTATCTTTTTGTGAGTTGGTTGATAGGTTTTTTTTTTGTTTGTTTATTTTAGTTTTTTTTTGTCTTTTTTATTCTTTTGTTTTAGTTTTTTGGATTGGGATCCTTTAAAAAGTTGTGTTATAATGTGTTTTGGTGTGTTATTTATGAGTTGTTATGTTTCTTTGGGATTGCATGTATGATATTCTTATTTTATTGTTTTGATTTTTTTGAGTGGTATTTTTTCTTTGCTTACTTATTTTTGTAGGATTTGTAATTTTGTTAGTTTTTATAGTTATTATTATTGGTTTTTTATAGTTATTTTGGTTTTTTTGTTTTTGTTTTTTTTTGATTTTGATTTTTGTTTTTTTTTGTTGGATTTTAATTTTTTTGTTATTTATTATGATTTTAGCTATTATTGTGTTTTTTGGATTGTTTTTGTTTTGTTTTTATTGTTGAATTTGCTTAGTTTTGTTTTTTGTCAGGCTGTTTTTATGCGTGGTTTGTGAATACAAAATAGATTATCTATGTCTGGTTACGGTTCAGTGAGAATTGTATTTTTTTTTTTTTTGGATTTAGTTTAATTAAAATTTCTTTTTTTGGTTTAGAAGATTTTTTCCAAGTTGTTTTTTTTGGGTTTTTTTAATTTTTTGATTTTTTTGCCGTCTAGTTTTACTTTGAGGTATATGTGGAGTTTTGGTAGTATGTTGGGTATTATGTTGATATCTCAGATTTTTACTGGTTTTTTTTTGACTTTTTATTACAGCGCTGTGGATTCCTTTTTTTCTGTTCAATATATTATGTATGAGGTTAATTTTGGTTGGTTTGTTCGTTTGATGCATTCTAATGGGGCTTCTATGTTTTTTTTTTTTATTTATTTGCATATTTTTAAGGGGCTAGTTTATGGTGGTTACCGTCTTGTTGTTGTGTGGGTTATTGGTTTGCTTATTTATTTTTTCCTTATAGGGGTTGCTTTTACTGGTTATGTTTTGATTTGGGGTCAAATAAGTTATTGGGCTGCTGTTGTTATTACTAGTTTGATTACTTCTGTCCCTTTTTTTGGTAAGTATTTGGTGTGGTGGATTTGAGGTAGTTTTAGAGTTTGTGGTAATACTTTAAAGTTTTTTTATTCTATTCATTTTATTCTTCCTTGGTTTTTGGTTTTTATGGTTTTTTTTCATTTGTTTTTTTTGCATTTTACTGGTTCTACTTCTAGTTTGTATTGCCATGGTGATTATGATAAGATTCATTTTTTTCCTGGTTTTTGGTTGAAGGATTTTTTTGATGTCTTTTTTTATTTTTTTTTGATTTTTTTTAGTTTGTTTTTTTCTTTTTCTTTGATGGATCCTATAATTTTTGTTGAGTCTGATTCTATAGTTAGTCCTTCTCATGTGGTTCCTGAATGGTATTTTTTGTTTGCTTTTACAATTTTACGTTCTGTTCCTGATAAATTGTTTGGTGTGGTTTTGATATTTGGTTCTGTTTTTGTTTTGTTTTTTCTTATTTTTTTTGTTTTTTACTGTTCTTTATTGGATATTTTTTTGTATTTTTTTGTTATATCTTTTGTTTGGATTTTTTTTTGGTTAACTTGGGCTGGTTGTTATCCTACTGATTATCCTTTTTGTTATTTTAATATGTTTTTTACTTTTATGTATTTTTTTTGTGTTTTTTTTATTTGTACTATTAATTTTTTAAGTTTTAAGTTGTTTTTTTAGTATCTTTAGTATAATAAGTATGATAGATTTAGGTTTTGTAGGTTTTTTTGGTACAGTTTTGTTAAAGTTTCGTAAGTATCATAAAATAGTTTATAGTTATTATCCTTTTATGTTTAGTTTAGGTTTTTTGGGTTTGTTTGTTAGTTTATTGTTATATATGAATTTTGGTATTTTTTTTTGTTTTTTTTTATGTTTTGTTTTTGTTTTTTATGTTTCTTTTTTGTGGTTGAAGGATGTTTTTTTAGAGGATGTTAGTGGTCAATATACTGTTTATGATTATCGTATGTTTGAGCAGGGTTTTCGGTTGTTTTTGTTTAGTGAGTTGGTTTTATTTTTTTCTGTTTTTTGGGCTTTTTTGGATTCTTCTTTGTGTCCTTTGTTTTGGGTAGGTGGAATGTGATCTCCTGTAGGTGTTTTACCTCCTGATTATATTGGTGTTAATGGTACGGCTAGTTTGTTTTTGATGATGAATAGTCAAATTTTAAAGTATTCTCGTCGCTATTTGTGTTTGAATGTTTTTTATTGTGAGTTTTTTTTGTTGTTGAGTATTTTTATTGGTTCTGGGTTTTTGTGTTTTCAGTTATTTGAATATGGAAGAAGTTGTTTTTCTATAAGTGATTGTGTTTATGGTAGTATTTTTTATTTGGGTACTGGTTTACATGGTTTTCATGTTTTTGTAGGGGTTGTTTTTCTTGTTTTTAATTATTTTCGTATTAAGTTGTTTAATTTTAATTGGTATCATATTCAATCTTATGATATGTCTATTGATTATTGGCGTTTTTTGGAGTGAATGTGGGGTATTATGTTTTGTTTGTTATATGTTTGGGGATCTTAATTTGTTTTTGTAAGGTTTCTGTCTTATTTTGTTTTTTTTTTTTACTTTGTTTTTATCTATTTTTTTTTGTATGTTTGTGTTTTGTATGTTTTTTTTTCTTAGTAGAAATTGTTACTACAATAAATTCAATTATCTTCAATAGATAATTGAATTTAGTAGTATTTAAAGTTCTAATAATATTGTTAACTAAGTACTTATATAATTTAATCTAATCTTTTAATATTTTATTTTTAGTACTTTTTATAGTTGTTTTATAAGTTAACGTTTGTTACAGTAGTGTGTATTTATTATAAGTTGTTAAGTTATATATGTTTTGCATTCATAAGGTTTTTTACACGGCTTTTTAGTATAATAAGTATATTCGTTTTAAGATCGGCTGGTTTTAAGCTAGTTTTGAGTTCCTAGTATATTTCTTGTATGTTTAATTGTTGATTAATTGGTTAGTAGTTCTTTGGCATTTTAGGATAAGTAATTTAAGTCTACGAGGTTCATATTTTCGGGGTTTTAGTGTTTTTTTTTAAGGATTATTTTAAATTTAGAATTTTTGATTCTTAATCAAAAGGTTTATTCTTTTAGTGTTATTATTTTTTTTGTCTTTTTTGTTTTTCTTTTTTAAGTATGATCGTTTGGTTTTTGTTTTGCTTGGTATTGAGTTTTTGTTTTTTTCTTTGTTGGTTTATTATGTTTTTTTTTTTGAGTCTATTTTGTTTTTTTATTTTATGTGTATTGGAGTAGTTTCTGGTGTTGTTGGTTTGGTTATTTTTTTTTTTAATGTTAAGGGTTTTGGTTTTGATAAGGTTATGTTTTATTTTTTTGAATTTTAAGTTTGATTTTGGTTTTTGTTGTCTTAAGATAGTATTACTTATTTTTAGTTTATTGGGTGTGTTATTTTTTTTTCACTGTTAGTTTTTTGTTTGTTTTATTAGTGTTCCAGAATAATCGGCTATGCACTTTTAATTTTAACTCTATTTGTTGTGATGTTTTTTTTTGATTTTATTTTTTATGTTTTTTCTGTAAAATGTTTTAATTTTTTTTTATTTTGTGATAAATGTCTAAAATTTGGTTTTTGAACTGGATTAGTACCCAGGTAACCAAAGTTTATTAATTCGGGAGTAAAGTTGGGTTTAAACCGAAAAAATATTGACTGACTTTGGATTTTTCTTTGGAATATGTTTTGGAGAGCCCTCCTTAGTGGTTTATCTTTTTAGCTCATGTATGATTGTCTAGTTTTTATTTTTTTTTGTGATGCTTTTTGTTTTGGCTTTTAAGACAGATATATATTTGGTTTATAGATTTATTTGGTTTTTTTTATGTATTACTATTATTAAAATTTTTATTGGATTATTTTTTTATTTTTTTATGAAATTGGAAAAGAAAGTAATTTTTTTTTTATGTTTTGATGAATTTAATTAACGAAGTGGTACAAACCATCCGTCAATGGCCTAAAGGGGCGTAAGTTGTAGTATGGTAGGGGTAAGGAAACTTGTTCCTATTTTTTGAAGTTTTAGTTTATTTTAGAATAAAGGATTGTAAATTCTTTGGATTTGCTTTGTTTTTTTTGTATTATTTTGGTTTTTTTGTTATGGTCTTTTTTATTTTGCAATCTGTTGCTTTTTTGACTTTGTTAGAACGTCATTTTTTGGGTGGTTCTCAATGTCGTGTTGGTCCTAATAAAGTTGGTTATTGTGGTATTTTTCAGGCTTTGTTTGATGGTTTGAAATTGTTGAAGAAGGAGATTGTTGTTTGTTTTTTTTCTTCTTGGCTTTCTTTTTTTTTTATGCCTGTTTGTGGGTTTGTTTTAATGGTTTTTTTTTGGTTTACTTTGCCTTTTTTTTATTCTTTTTTTTCTTTTGATTATTCTGGTGTTTTTTTGTTTTGTTTGATGGGGTTGTCTGTTTATTTTATAATGTTGTCAGGTGTGTTTAGCGGTAGTAAGTATTCTTTTATTGGTGGTTTTCGTGCTTGTGCTCAAAGTTATTCTTATGAAATTTCTTTTTCTTTTTTTTTTCTTATTTTTTTTTTGTTTAATAAAAGTTTTAGTTTGTCTTTTAGTTTTTGTTTTTTTTTTTTCTTGTTTTTTATTCCTTTTTTTTGTTTGGTTTTAATTGATTTGCATCGGGCTCCTTTTGATTTGTCTGAATGTGAGAGTGAATTGGTAAGTGGTTTTAATTTGGAGTATTCTGGCTCTGGTTTTGCTTTGTTGTTTATTGGTGAGTATGGTAATTTGTTGTATTTTAGTTGTTTAATTTCTAGATTGTTTTTTGATATAAGTTTTTTTTTTTTTTATGTGGTTGTTTGTTTGATTGTTTTTTCTCGTAGGGCTTTTCCTCGTGTTCGTTATGATATTTTGATAAGTTTGTGTTGGTTTTTTTTTTTGCCGTTTGGTTTTTATTTTTTTGGTTTTTCTTTTGTTGTTTTTATTGTTTGCTCTTTTAGTTTAAGTTTGTTGAATTGTATTTTGAAAAGGTATAGGTTTTTTGGGCGTTGTTTATTTCTTTCTTTGTTTGGTTTTTGTTTTTTTTGTATTTGTTATATATGGAGTTGGTTAAGTTTGTTGGTGTTGGTATTTTTGGTGGTTTTTATCATTTTTTGGTTTCTAATTTCTGTTATGGTTTTCAGTCTTGTGTTTTTTTTAATTTTGTTATTTTTTTTTTGTCTATTTTTTGATTGTCTGGTTTGTTTTTTCCTTTGTTTAGTCCTTGGTCTTGTGTTGGTTTTTTGTTTTTTTTAACTAATTTTTCTTGGTTAGGGGTTCGTAGTTTTACTTTAGCTTTTTATAGTTTTTTGGTTTTTTTTGAGTGTGATCATTCTTGGAATTGATTTTCTAGTTTAGTAATGTTTTTTTCTCATTGGTTGAGTTTTTTGATGAGTGGGGTAGCTTTGACTCTTCGTATTAGTATTATTTTTTTGATTGGACATTTTGTTATGTTTAGTGTTTTGGATTTTGGTTTTTTTTATTCTTTTTTTTTTTTATTGTTTGTTGTTCCTATTGAAATATTTTTTGCTTTTTTGCAAAGTTATATTTTTTTGACTTTGTTGTGTATGTTTTTTTTGAATATGATTTAGTTTGTTTGTTATATTAGTTTAATTTTAGAATTTTGTTTTGATGGGACATTGGTTTATTTATAATTTTTTTTTATGGCTTTTTAGTATTATTTTTGGTATATTTGTTTTCCAAACAAGTGGTTTTTAAGCTTATTATTTATTTGCAAAATTATTTATTTCCTATTCCTAGAAGTTGTTATGTTTTATGTTGTTATTATATTCATAATTATTATTCTCATATTATTTTTTTTGGGTTTTTTATCATGTTTTTGGTTAGTTTTGGTGTGTTTTTTGGTGGTAATTCTTTTAAATTTAGTTTAAAGCGTAGGGATAGTCGTATAATTGAGTTGGTTTTGCAGGTTTTAATTGTTAATTTTTTGGTTTTGATAGCTGGTCCAGGTTTTTGGTTGATTCAATATCAAGGACGTATGTTTCGTCAGTCTGAGTTATCTTTAAAGGTTGTTGGTCATCAGTGGTATTGGAGTTATGAATATGGGGATAGTGTTGGTTTGTGTTTTGATTCTTTTATAAAATCTTTGGATGATTTGAGTTTAGGTGAGTTTCGGTTGTTTGATGTTGATAATCGATGCGTTTTACCTGTAGGTGTTAATATTGGTATTTATTGTACATCTGGTGATGTTATTCATTCTTTTGCTATTCCTAAGTGTTTTGTTAAGATGGATGCTTTGAATGGTTTGTTGACTAAGATTACTTTTAATTTTTCTTGTTCTGGGTTGTTTTATGGTCAATGTTCTGAGATTTGTGGATCTAATCATAGTTTTATGCCTATTGTTTTGGAGTTGACTTCTTTGGAATGTTGAAAGGGGTGATCTGTTGGTTTTTTAATTGGTTAGAATCTTTAGTTTATGTTTAAAATTTTTAGTTGTGGTCTAAGGGAAGTTTGGATTTTAATGTTTACTTTTTTCATTTTTTGGTATTGCATATCAGTAGAATTTTTTGTCATTTTTTATGAATAATAGAAGGAAAATGTTAAGGTCGAATTTGTTTTTTTTTTACGAACTTGATAATATTCGTCTTGGTATTGATATAACGTATTTTTATTTCTGTTTTTTTTAGGTGTATTGTTAAGTTGTACTTTTTTTGGTTTTTGTTTTTTATGTTTTTTTTTGTATTGATGTTTTGTTTTTGATTTATATTTATTTCTTGGTTTTTTGTTTTTTTTTGTTATGGTTAATATTTTAATCGTTTTTTATTTTTTGCTTTAGTAGATTTATTATTTATTAGGTTTTTTTTTTTAAATTTTTTTTTGGAACTGTATTTGCTGCTAGATGTTTATTAAAAACTTAGGTTTTTATTTAAAATTATCTTCTGCTCTATGATTTGTTTAAATGGCAGCCTTAGCGTGATGGCGTAAAAGTAGCGTAAGTGATTTGTTTTTTTATTGTTTTCAAGTATGAATGAAGTTTTTAGTGGTTTTTTTGCTTTTTTTTTTTTTGAATTATTTTTTTGATTAAAAATAATTGGATGTGGTACTACAAAGATAAGTCTTCGGAAATTTTTTTCTGTTTTACTATTTTTTTTTTTTAGTATTTTAGTTTTTTCTTGGGGATGGATTTTAAGAAATTTTTTTTTCTAATTTTATTTTTATAAATTACTCCGGAGTTAACAGGGTTGTAGACATGTAAATAGTTTTTTATATTAGTGTGCTGCGCTACATCGATGTTGTATATTTTTTATTTTTGGTGAGAGAGTTTTTTTTTTTTGAGACTGTTCTTCTTGTATAAAAATTTAACTTGATATTAGTTTAGTTCGTCGTGAGACAGAGCGGTTTATCTTGTGTACCTTTTTTTTTGTCGGGATGAGTACGAAAGGAAAGTTATGGGGGTTAATATTTATGACTTTTTTATTTTTATGGATTTGTTCTTTTTTTTGGTTTTTTTGTTTTGTTTGTTTTTTCTTTGCTTTTTTCTGTTTTTTTTTATTTTCTTTCTGTTTTTTTTTCTTTTAAGGATTTTTGTTATGGTAAGTTGAGATCTTATGAGTGTGGTTTTGATGTTGTTGGTAAGGTGCATGTTGGTTTTAGTGTTGTTTTTTTTTCTGTTATTTTGATTTTTGTTTTTTTTGAGTTGGAGGTTGTTTTTTTTATTGTTATGGTTTATTGTGATTATTATGGTATGTTTTTTTTTTTTTTTTTTTTTTTGTTTATGTTGTTGTTAGTTTTTATTTTGGAGTGGTTTTATGGTAAGTTATCTTGGTTTTGTT